TTTTTTTCTTTTAATAAATTTCCTATTATTAAATTAATATATTGTATTGAATTAAATACATATTAGTTAATTAAATATTAAATAATATGAGACTCGAAATGAAAGTACCCTTCTCGCATACATTCCCCATTACGTTGTCGGAACAAAAATATTGCATGTATCAATATGGATGGAAATATTTAGTACATGAAATAGCGATTTGCTAGATATATAAATAGATATATAAGATATAACTAATAAAACGGATCTTGTGTTCTGGAATTGGAATCAAAGAAAGATATTTAAAATGGCTCATATGTTGTGACATGGAATAAATGTTTCTCGGTAAAGGAAGGGAATAGTAATTTATGCATTCCTAATTTATTCCTATAGAACGTCTAGGAACAAGAAGATTAAATCGGATATATCGACAGATTCCCGCGTAGTCCAAAGAAAAAAAAGATCCAATTTCATCTCTATCGAATTTTAATATCAGAATAGTGGATATAATTATGATGCAATGGGTTAGGTCCACTTACTTTTTATTTTGTTGATTTCTAATCGATTTAATTGGAATAATGGAAAATAGGAAAGGAATAGTAATATTTGAAGATTTAACGAGACGACTTATCCTTACATTCATTATATTATAATTATTATATTATAATTATTATATTTATAATAATTATAATATAATAATTATAATATTTATTTAATAATAAATAATATATTTATTATTTAATAATATATTTAATTTATTAAAATAGCAAATTTATAACCATACTATAATTAATTATAATGTTCTAATTTTGATTATATATTAAAATATTATATTATACGGTTTGTTACTTTTTTTTTATTACTTTATTACAAAGATCAACAATATCTTTAATATCTTTATTCGCACTTCAAATATGAATACTACTGCCGGAGTTTTATGATTTATGAAAAAATAAAAGCCCCTTATCGGATTTGAACCGATGACTTACGCCTTACCATGGCGTTACTCTACCACTGAGTTAAAAGGGCTTGTTTGATCCAATTCCTGAATAAAGACACTATGAGTTTAGTATATATACTTATTATAATAGATGTACATAGATATATCTTATAATAAGTATAAGGGTTCATTCAGGAATGAAAAATTTTCTTTATCCAGTAAAAGTAAAAAAAAATTTCTTTATCCAGTAAAAGTAAATTAAATAATTTAATATAATTTAATATAGAGTATATAATATAGGTAAAATAAAACGGTTTATTGATATTGGATTTGATAAATATCAATACAATGAATTGTTTCAAGACTATCCTAATTGACATCATAACTAAATTCATTTGAGTGATACATGTATCCACTAATTTAACATAGATCCAAGATATTTCATTGAATCATTGATAAAGAGATTCGGATAAAGAGATTCGGCGTGGCCTTTGAACCAAACTTTTATCGAAAAAAATTGTATAGAAAGAATCGTGAAAGACGGAAAGATCCTTCGTATCGAGTCATACCATTCCATTATATTGACAATTTTAAAAAACTATTCATACTATGAACATAGTATGATGGCGGTCGTGCAAGTCTGCCCCCATCGTCTAGCGGTTCAGGACATCTCTCTTTCAAGGAGGCAGCGGGGATTCGACTTCCCCTGGGGGTAGGGTACTACGAAAGGAAGTTGATCGTGGATTATCAATAAGCCTGGAATTGATTCTTCCTGGGTCGATGCCCGAGCGGTTAATGGGGACGGACTGTAAATTCGTTGGCAATATGTCTACGCTGGTTCAAATCCAGCTCGGCCCAATAATTTGCCGATCCGCCATGAAATGATATAATATAACCCATTTGTTGCTCTCCAGAAATGCCCGATCCCCCAATCCCAATACGGAAGAAATCCATTTTCTGATATATCTATACCACTATTTATTTACTCTCTTTTTACAAGAAATTCTGATCTTGCTAATGATCTAGATTCATATCAGGATCCGTAACTATAAAGTAAAGTTTAAGGAAAAGAGTAAATAAAAAAAAAACTTTTTTGATTGAACGAGTGATTATCCAATTGATTTGGCAATAACGAAAGGATTACTAGTAATACCGGCTGCTCTCACTAAAGTACATATACATATGGGTATCGATATATCACACTCGCAGCTCTGTTACAACACGCCAATTCTAATCGAAATTGAAAGGGTTAGAATGAAATCATAAAAATATGTATACTTTATTTTATTATGGTATTTACTTGGGATTGTAGTTCAATTGGTCAGAGCACCGCCCTGTCAAGGCGGAAGCTGCGGGTTCGAGCCCCGTCAGTCCCGACGAATCCAAATCCAATAAAAAACTATATCAATTAATCTCTCTATTTTTTGTGAAAAGAAGTCCAAATAACATAATTTCATTCCCAACAGTGATCCCTCTTCTTTTTTTCTTTTTCGTTTCACATTTATCATCAACCAAATGGGGGAATTTCCATTTCTTCGACTAGTACCGATTCGATTGATGGGAGAGAGGCATATGTGGATTAGTACAATTATTATATTATTAGCATCAGATTCAGGATTCCACGGGATACCGTACTGTACTGGGTCTGGCTTTTTCAATTACTCCCGATCTGTGAAATATGAAATAGAGTAGAGTATTCTATGTTTCCCGGGAGTACATACATAAATGGAATTTGTACAATATAAAATAAATTGAACATAGTTACTGTGTATAGAATAGTATAGAATACTTTTTTTTTAAGATTAAAATAAAAGTATATCCTTTTCGGGCCCTATTTTGTGTAACCTCAATTTCAAATTTTACTAATTTGAAATAATCTATCTCATTCAAATTTCGCATTGAGCTTTTGATATATGCGTCCCATTCCTAATCCAATGAAAGAGGATATTCAAAAAATAAAGATCAAACAAGGATCACTTTTTTATTAGCGAGGTAATGAATTTTTTTTTTTTTTTTTATAAGGGTTTTTCCTTGAAAGAACAAACTTTTTAAATTTATATATAAATATATAAAAAAATAGTTAATTTGATGGAATATTCGATTTTTTTATACCGGAATTTGTACTCGTCTTTATCATACTTCTTTTGTTTTCCAAGAAGATTGGATCATTAAAAAAAGGAGTTTATAACTTAGCTCCTTCCTTTTTTTTCATTGAGCTTCTATTGTTTGTTGGGGTTTGTTTCGAACCAATGGTAAGTGGAAAGGCGGTTATATGATACTTCATCAGATGATTGTACAAAGAGGGCGGTAGGTTATAGAAAAGAAAGAATGGAAAAGAATGATAAATAAATAAAGGAATTATTGATTGTATCGGGAATCCAATTTTGAGTTCAGTATGGATAAAAGATCGTCCTATGTTATACTATTCAATTCTTGACGATGAATCGATTTGATAGCTCCGATATTGTTATTCATGATATTGATCCGATTCGATATCATCGAGATGTAATGCATCCCATTGAATTTACAGGCGAAAGATTTATTATCTCTATGGGATTAACTCCCGAGTTATTGCGAATTAAAGAAAAATTAAACAATGAGATTATGGAAGTAAATATTCTCGCATTTATTGCTACTGCACTGTTTATTCTAGTTCCTACTGCTTTTTTACTTATAATATACGTAAAAACAGTCAGCCAAGGTGATTAATTTGAATTAAACTTGATTTTTTATTTCTTATCAATAATTGCAGAGAAGAAAAGGATAAAAATTAGAAAAGGATAAAAATTTCGCGTCTTAAATGAAATGGGCAGACTAGAATCAGTCGTATTCTATGAGATACGATAGTATGGTAGAAAGATTCAGATATTTCTTTCTACCATACTATCTAGTATTGTTATTGTAGTGTATAAAGTTGTATTGTAATGCGGGTTAATTTAATATAGATTAATATAGATCAATCTACAATAGTATCATCATATTCCTTTTCTATATATAGAAATCGATTTAATTACGTATACGTAATTAATTACGTATATATAATATATATAGTGATAATGTATATTATATAGTATCCCAATTCTATTTCTTTACTTTATCTATTTGTATTTAATTTGTGTTGATTTCAATTAAATTAATTTGAAATAATCGAAAGCGACTTTTACGATTCGAATTTCTAGATTTCTGATTATTTTCAATATGAATCCCGATCGAAAGAATCAATGACTTCTTCGGATTTCGAAAAGGATTAGTAAAACCCGTCGACTTTTAACGTTTGAACCATGATATGAAATGGGTTCAATAAAACAAGCAAAACATTTCTAAAATAGTAAAACTAAAACAAGCGGCGCAATATGTGACTCGCCCAAGACAATATTTTAGGATGTGCAGTATCTCGTTGGACAACTACTATGTTGTTTCCCAATGTGTATCCACGTAATGGAATAACCGAATAGTTTTCTCTTTGATCTTTGAACAGTAAAGAGGTAAACAAAATAAAAAAAAAAAGTTCCGTTCTTCCTCATGGTCCATATCTAACTTTGGTAAGAGTCAGTTCATCGAAATAGAAAATTTATGAAGAATTCAGTTGGAATAAATTTCCTACCATTTGTATTCCTTTTACTTTTTTTACTTTCAAAATACGAACACGGAAATAATTGAAATATTTCTTTGATTGAAAGAGTATTCTTCATATATATTTATTATTCATAGAATACATTACTCAACTAAAATCCAAGAGAATTTCGAAATGAAGATATTTTTCATTTCTATTTCAATTTAAAAATAAAATTTTAAATTGAAATAGTGAAATTTAAAATAAAAAAAACTTTGGCGAACGATCTATAAAAACAAGTGATACTGTTTAGTTCCTAAACTCAATTAGTAGTACTTCTAGAGTCCACTCCTTCCCCATACTACTAGTGAAAGGGAAAACGTAAAGACTACCATTAAAGCAGCCCAAGCGAGATTTACTATATCCATGTGAATTATGTCCTCTATCTCTATGAAGGAATTATTCAATTATTGTTCACTAATAAATAATAGGGGAATCACTGGCGCAGAGTCAAAAAGTTATTCTGAC